ATGGGGTATTAGGAATCAAAATTTGGATATTCGTCGACGAAAAGTAAAAAGATTTTACGTGTCTTTAGGTCTTATTCTGTTATAAGAAAAGAACAAATTATTTCATTGGTTTTTATGTTTAAGCAAAAAAAAGGAGCAATTCTATACGGTTGAATAAAAATTTGCTTGATCTTTTGATCTAATTGCCATGCTTAGTGTGTGACTCGTTAATTTAGGATTAATATTAAAAAAAAAAAAAGAACCACCAATAAAAAAATATAAAACTAATAAAATAACCTAAGCAACTCATTGCTTCCCACTATCTGGATCAAAAAAAAAAAGCAGTCAAAATATGGTATATTGGTCATATTCTTGAAGCAACTGAATTTTTTTTTTTTAAGAAATCTGATTGGAAATTCTGAGACAAAAAAAAATATGCTAGAAGGGGATGCGGAAAACTGGAAGGATGAGAGAAAGAAAAAAAAAATCTCAATGATATATGATTCCAATATGTAAGGCCTGTGAGATTATCATAAAAGGAGCAATGTAATAAAGCATCATATAATAATTCATTCATAATTACTTAATTAGATAAATTTATTGATAAAACAAAAAAAATTAAGAACAAATTAAGAGCCTTGAGTCAATAAAAACTGAGAAGATTGACTCAAAAACTAATTTAATATTTAATTAGGGGCTCCATTGTAGAATTTGGGCCTAATCATCAATTAGGAAGTAATGGGAACGACGGAACCAATGAATGATTAAGATTGACTTTCATCGAATCTTAATCATTCATTAGGTGGGATGGCGGAACAAACCAGAAAAAAATTTACCTATTCTTATTCTAAGAACTCGTAAATCATCTATAAAACTAAAATAGACATGAGAAGAGGAAATATTCGCCCGCGAAAAGTTTGTTTTATTGGATTAAAAATTTTTGGCTGAGCCTAAAAAAAAAAACATCTTGATCTAAATTTCAAAAAGATATACATATTTTGAATGGATTAGATGAAATTTCTAAAAACTGATAGTTGAGTCAAAGTCAATTCTTCATTATCTGCATAGAAATACAATTTTTTTAGTCCTTTCATTCGCGAGGAGCTGGATGAGAAGAAACTTTCACGTCCAGTTCTGTAGTAGAGGTGGAATTTAGAAACAACCATCGACTACAACCCCAAAAGAACCAAATTCCGTAAACAACATAGAGGACGACTAAAAGGAATATCCTATCGCGGTAATCGTATTTGTTTTGGTAGATATGCTCTTCAAGCACTTGAACCCGCTTGGATAACATCTAGACAAATCGAAGCAGGACGACGAGCAATGACACGAAATGTACGCCGCGGTGGAAAAATTTGGGTACGTATATTTCCAGACAAACCAGTTACAGTAAGACCCGCGGAAACACGTATGGGTTCGGGAAAGGGATCGCCTGAATATTGGGTAGCTGTCGTCAAACCCGGTAGAATCCTTTATGAAATGGGCGGAGTGGGCGAAAGTATAGCAAAAAGGGCTATTGCAGTAGCGGCATCAAAAATGCCTATAAAAACTCAATTAATTATTTCGGCATAGGAATATCGATATAGAAGAACTTAAATTAGGGATAAAAAAATTGCTGGTTTTTTTTCCTTTCTTTATTGACAAACAATATTTCTTTTTTTTTGTCTTTTGACATTGAAAAACAGATCAAAATTGATATGATTCAACCTCAGACCTATTTGAATGTAGCAGACAACAGTGGGGCTCGAGAATTGATGTGCATTCGAATACTAGGAGCTAGCAATCGTCGATATGCTCATATTGGTGACGTTATTGTTGCTGTAGTCAAGGAAGCAATACCAAATACATCTTTAGAAAGATCCGAAGTAATCAGAGCTGTAATAGTACGTACTTGTAAAGAACTTAAACGTAACAATGGGATGATAATCCGATATGATGACAATGCCGCAGTTGTCATTGATCAAGAAGGAAATCCAAAGGGAACTCGAATTTTTGGTGCAATCCCACGAGAATTGAGACAATTAAATTTTACTAAAATCGTTTCATTAGCTCCTGAGGTATTATAAGATGAGACCAAAATAGAGTTAGAGTTATAGGATTTTAATTATAGAAACTAGTAGATTGTGTCTCATGCATATACCCTTCAAATTTCATTCATATATTAAAAAAATTCATATATATATATAATAAAAGAAAAAGAGCATGTTGATTATATCAAAATCAGGAAGCAAGAAGAATTTGAGTTTATCATGAGTGGAGACATTATTGCTGATCTAATAACCTCTATACGAAATGCTGACATGAATAGAAAAGAAACGGTTCGTATAGCATCTACTAACATCACCGAAAACATTATTAAAATACTTTTACGAGAAGGTTTTATCGAAAACGTAAGGAAACATCGAGAAAACAATAAATACTTTTTGGTTTTAACCCTAAAGCATAGACGAAATAAAAAAGAATCCTATAGGACTATTTTAAATTTAAAACGGATCAGTCGACCTGGTCTACGAATCTATTCTAACTCTCAACAAATTCCGCGAATTTTAGGCGGGATGGGAATTGTAATCCTTTCAACTTCTCGAGGTATAATGACAGACCGAGAGGCTCGACTAGCAGGAATTGGCGGAGAAATCTTGTGTTATATATGGTAATTTTTTTATATATAAATTGGATCCAGAATTTACTCTTTACATAAAAATGACCGATTGTCGAATCTCATAATTCAATAATGATTGAGTAATTTAACATTTCATTTATCATGAATTCTTTTTCGTTCTTTCATTCTTGATAACTGAAATGTTTAAAGTATCACTCAATCATTGCTACAATGTCCTGCTCCGGTTCCTTAAAATTATAAGAATGAAATTCTAGGTTATGTGTTCAGAAAAGATTTGACATATTTTACATATACCACCAAGAAAGGAGAAATAAATCAAACAAAATTGAAGTAAATCTCTATGGGAACATAAAATTTTTAGATTTCCTAACAAGGATTCAAAGGATTAAATGTTTTTTTTTTTCAATTTCAACATTCCTTTCATGAGAATAGAATTCAGGATTGAAAAATCTCAAAAAAATTGATTTTCTTCCAACCAATAAAATAAATAGATTTAGAATGAAATTAAGGAAAAACTACTATGAAAGTAAGGTATAATGAAATTAAGGAAAAACTACTATGAAAGTAAGGGCTTCTGTTCGTAAAATTTGTGAAAAATGTAGACTAATTCGTCGAAGGGGGCAAATTAGAGTAATTTGTTCCAACCCGAGACATAAACAAAAACAAGGATAATTTTCTAAAGGAAGAAGGACTTACTTAAAAGAACCGATAAAGAAATAAAAAAAGATTTCTTTTAACATGAAATGGATATATCCATATATCTCGGACTTTTTTTATGAAATGGTAAAATATGGCAAAATCTATAACAAGAGTTGGTTCCCATAAGAATGTACGAAGTAGTTCACGTAAAAATGTACGTCGAATACCAAAGGGAGTTATTCATGTTCAAGCAAGTTTCAACAATACTATTGTGACTGTTACAGATGTACGAGGGCGGGTGATTTCATGGTCCTCCGCCGGTGCTTGTGGATTCAGGGGTACACGAAGGGGAACACCCTTTGCTGCTCAAACCGCAGCCGGAAATGCTATTCGAGCAGTAGTAGATCAAGGTATGCAACGAGCAGAAGTTATGATAAAAGGGCCGGGACTTGGAAGAGATGCGGCATTAAGAGCTATTCGGAGAAGCGGTATACTCTTAAATTTCGTACGAGATGTAACTCCTATGCCTCATAATGGTTGTAGACCGCCTAAAAAAAGACGTGTATAGAAATCAAAATAAAGACTAAAAAATTTTCAAGAGAAATAAATGATTCAATGATCTGATCAAATCAAATTACTATGGTTCGAGAGAAAGTAAAAGTATCTACTCGGACACTGCAGTGGAAGTGTGTTGAATCAAGAAGAGACGGTAAGCGGCTGTATTATGGACGCTTTATTCTGTCTCCACTTAGGAAAGGTCAAGCCGACACAATAGGTATTGCGATGCGAAGGGCTTTGCTTGGAGAAATAGAAGGGACATGTATTACACGTGCAAAATCTGAGAAAACACCACATGAATATTCTAAGATAGTAGGTATTCAAGAATCAGTACATGAAATTTTAATGAATTTGAAAGAGATTGTATTAAAAAGTAATTTGTATGGAGCTCGCGATGCGCTTATTTGTGTCAAGGGTCCGGGATATATAACCGCTCAAGACATCATTTTACCGCCTTCCGTAGAAATCGTCGATCATACCCAGCATATAGTTAGTCTAACCAAACCAATTGATTTGCGTATTGGATTAAAAATTGAGAGGAATCGGGGATATAGTCTAAAAATGCCAGATCACTTTCAAGACGGAAGTTATCCTATAGATGCTGTATTCATGCCTGTTCAAAATGCGAATCATAGTATTCATTCTTATGGGACTGGGAATGAAAAACAAGAGATACTTTTTCTAGAAATATGGACAAATGGAAGTTTAACTCCTAAAGAAGCACTTAATGAAGCCTCTCGTAATTTGATTAATTTATTTATTCCTTTTCTACATCCAGAAGAAGAAAAGTTCCCTTTAGAAAACAATCGACATAAGGTTACTTTACCCCTTTTTCCTTTTCATGATAGATTGGCTAAACTAAGAAAAAGGAAAAAAGAAATAGCATTTCAATATATTTTTATTGACCAATTAGAATTGCCTTCTAGAATATATAATTGTCTTAAAAAATCCAATATCCATACATTATTGGACCTGTTGAATACGAGTCAAGAAGACCTTATAAAAATGGAACATTTTTGCATAGAAGATGTAAACAAGATCTTAGACATTATAGAAAAGAAATAGTAAATTCATTTCGAAAAGAATTTACTAAAAACGAAGTTTGAAATTGAAATTTATTGGATTCTTTTTTAGAAATCAAAAAAGGGTCAAAATAAAGGAATTTTGAACCTTCCTAACAATTCATATATTCTAGTCGAAT